AGAATCAGACCGATTCTCTAAAGGCCTTTCTGGATCTTCCTCAAAGTCCCGGCTATTCACGGAAGGTGAGAAGGAGATGAATAATCATCTCCCTCCGGAAGAAATCGAAGAATTTCTTGGGAATCCTACAAGATCCATTCTTTCTTTTTTCTCTGACGAATGGTCAGAACTTCATCTGGGCTCGAATCCTACTGAGAGGTCCACTGTGGATCAGAAATTGTTGAAGAAAGAACAAGAGGTTTCTTTTGCCCCTTTCCGGCGATCGGAAACTAAAGAAATAGTGAATCTATTCAAGACAATGGCGTATTTACAAAAGACCGTCTCAATTCATCCTATTTCATCAGATCCGGGATGTGATATGGTTCCGAAGGATGAACTGGATTCAGAAGAGAGATTTCAAGAAATGGCAGATCTATTCACTCTATCAATAACCGAGCCGGATCTGGTGTATCATAAGGGATTTGCCTTTTCTATTGATTCTTCCGTATTGGATCAAAAACAATTCTTGGCTGAGGCCAGGGATGAATCGAAAAAGAAATCTTTATTGGTTCTACCTCCTGTTTTTTACCAAGAGAATGAATCTTTTTATCGAAGGATCAGAAAAAGGGGGGTCCAGATCTCCTGCGGGAATGATTTGGAAGATCCAAAACCAAAAATAGTGGTATTTGCTAGCAACAACATCGTGGAGGCAGTCAATCAATATAGATGGATCCGAAATCTGATTCAAATCCAATATAGCACCCATGGGTACATAAGAAATGTATTGAATCGATTCTTTTTAATGAATCGATCCGATCGCAACTTCGAATATGGAATTCAAAGGGATCAAATAGGAAATGATACTCTGAATCATAGAACTTTTATGAAATATACGATCAACCAACATTTATCGAATTTGAAAAAGAGTCAAAAGAAAGGGTCCGATCCTCTTATTTTGATTTCTCGAACCGAGAGATCCGTGAATCGGGATCCTAATGCATATAGATACAAATGGTCCAAGGGGAGCAAGAATTTCCAGGAACATTTGGAACATTTCGTTTCTGAGCAGAAGAGCCGTTTTCAAGTGGTCTTCGATCGATATCGATCAATACGTAATCGATATCGATCACGTATTAACCAATATTCGAGTGATCGGTCTGAGGTTAGCGACAAAAAAGATAATCGATATCGATCACGTATTAACCAATATTCGAGTGATCGGTCTGAGGTTAGCGACAAAAAAAATTTGGCTAAGTTCCGTTCTTTCGTTTTCTCCAAGTTACTTCTTTTTTTGTCTAACTCACTTCCTTTTTTCTTTGTGAGTTTCGGGAATACCCCCCCCATTCAGAGGTCCGAGATCCGCGTCTCTGAATTGAAAGGTCCGAATGATCGACTCTGCAATCAGTTCTTAGAATCAATAGGTCTTCAACTCGTTTATTTGAAAAAATTGAAACCATTCTTATTGGATGATCATGAGACTTCCCAAAAATCGAAATTATTGTTCAATAAGAAACCAGAGGGGATGATTGACTCATTCCATACTAGAAATAATCGCGGGAAATCTTTGGATTCCTATTTCTCAATGATATCCCACGATCAAGACAATTGGTTGAATCCCGTGAAACCATTTCATAGAAGTTCATTGATCTCTTCTTTTTATAAAGCAAATCGACTTCGATTCTTGAATAATCCACATGACTTCGGCTTCTTTTGTAACAAAAGATTCCCCTTTTATGTGGATATCAAGAATTTGGATTTTACGTATGGACAATTCCTCAATATCTTGTTCATTCGCAACACAAAATTTTCTTTGTGCGGCGACAAAAAAAAACATGCTTTTTTGGAGAGAGATACTATTTCATCAATCGAGTCACAGGTATCTAACCTATTCAAGGATTTTCCACAAAGTGGTGACGAAAGGTATAACTTTTACAAATATTTCCACCTTGCAATGCGATCTGATCCATTAGTTCGTAGAGCTATTTACTCGATCGCAGACATTTCTGGAACACCTCTAACAGAGGGACAGAGAGTCAATTTTGAAAGAACTTATTGTCAACCTCTTTCAGATATGAATCTATCTGATTCAGAAGGGAAGAACTTGTATCAGTATCTCAATTTCAATTCAAACATGGGTTTGATTTATTCTGAGAAATGTTTCTCATCCGAAAAGAGGAAAAAGAAAAAACCCGAAAAGAGGAAAGAGAAAAAACCCGAAAAGAGGAAAGAGAAAAAACCCGAAAAGAGGAAAGAGAAAAAACCCGAAAAGAGGAAAGAGAAAAAACCCGAAAAGAGGAAAGAGAAAAAACCCGAAAAGAGGAAAGAGAAAAAACCCGAAAAGAGGAAAGAGAAAAAACCCGAAAAGAGGAAAGAGAAAAAACAGAGTCTTTATCTAAAGCAATGGGTTGAGAAAGTGCAGATGGATAGAGCCTTGCAAGGAGAGAGGGTTTCTTTAATTCTCTCAAACTGGAATCTATTCAAAACATATGTTATGCCATTTAGCCTTACCTCGACAGGGTACAATTTGCTAAAGTTGATGTTTTTAGATACTTTGGGATCATACGTAATGCCGCTACTAAGGAGCAGTCCAAAATTTGTATCCATTTGTTATGCTATATCTGATCCATGCGGAATATCATGGCGAATTCTTCAGAAAAAATGGTGTCTTTTACAATGGAATTGGATAAGTGCGATTTCGAATAAGTGTTTCCATAAGCTTCTTCTGTCTGAAGAAAGTATTCATCGAAATAATGAGTCACCATCGATGACAGATCTGAGATGGCCAAATCTTGGGGAGTTCCTCTATTCAATCCTTTTCCTTCTTCTTGTTGCTGGACATCTCGTTTTTTCACACCTTCTCTTTTTTTCCCAAGCCTTTAGTGAGTTACAGAGAGATTTCGCAAGGGCCCAATCTTTGATGATTCCATCATACATCGTGGAGTTGCGAGAACTTCTGGATATGTACCCCGCACCTCGTTCTTTCAAGAAGCTCTTTCTAGCTGCTCGGGAAAAATTAGTAAATTATCTACGATGGGGTGGTGGACGCAAATCTTTTCTTATCCATCTCTTCGAGCTCCTCAATATCACACCAAATCCCATCGATCGAATCGCTTTTTTGAAAAATACGAGACATCTAAGTCATACAAGTAAAGAGCTCTATTCATTGATAACAGAGCTAGGGGATTTCTCTTCTCTCTGTTCTGGTCAACGTTATCGTTATGATCAAATAATAGAAAATGTGAACGGTCCTTGTTGTTTGATTGACGATAAAATAGAATCCTGGATCTCGAACTGTGATGCGATTGAGGATAAAGAAAGAGAATTCTTGGTTCCGTTTTGCAACTTCACGAGAGAAACAAGGATTGATCAAATTCTATTGAGTTTGACTCATAGTGATCATTTATCAAACAATGACTCTGCCTCTCAAATGAGTGAAGAACCGGGAGCATTTTACTTACGACACTTAGTTGACATTCATAAAAAGGGTCTAATGAATTATGAGTGCAATACATCCTGTTTAGCAGAAAGACGGATATTCCTTGCTCATTATCAGACAATCACTTATTCACCGTGCGGGGATAATCGTTCTCATTTCCCATCTCATGGAAAAACCTTTTCGCTCCGCTTACCCCTACACCCCTCTAGGGCTACTTTAGTGATAGGTTCTATAGGAAGTGGACGATCCTATTTGGTCAAATCCCTAGCGACAAACTCCTATGTTCCTCTCATTACAGTAGTTCTGAACAAGTTCCTGAAGAACTGGACGCCTCAAGGTTTTGATATTCACGAGAGTGGCGTTTATGATGAGTATGGTGACGATGCGGAGGAGGCGAACGATTACGGGGCCAGTTTTTTTGATTTTTTGGACAATGACAGTGACGATTATGAGGATCGTGACAGTGACGATTATGAGCCTGGTGCCAGTGACGATTATGAGCCTGGTGATATGGAAGATTTTGTTGATAGCGAGATGACGGAGTGGCTAACTAAGACGAATGTGCCACTTGTGTATCAGTTGCTGGACGATGAAATAGACGAATTTTATATCACCCTTCAATTCGAATTAGCAAAAGCAATGTCTCCTTGCATACTATGGATTCCAAACATTCATGATCTGGATGCGAAAGAGTCGGATTACTTATCCCTCGGTCTATTAGTGAACCATCTCTCCAGGGATTGTGGAAGACGTTCCACTAAAAATGAGATTCTTGTTATTGCTTCGACTCATATTCCCCAAAAAGTGGATCCCTCTCTAATAGGTCCGGATGGATTAAGTACATGCATTAAGACACGAAGGCTTCTTGTTCCACAACAACAACAGTGCCTTTTCACCCTTTCATATACTAGGGGATTTCACTTGGAAAATAAAATGTTCCATACTCATACTAATGAATTCGAGTCCACAATCTTGGGTCCCAGTGTACCAGATCTTGTAGCACTTACCAACGAGGCCCTATCGATTAGTATTACACAGAAGAAATCAATTATAGACACTACTACAATTAGATATGCTCTTCATAGAAAAACTTGGGATTTGGAAGCCGACAGAAACCTAAGCCCGGCTAAGGAGCATGGGACCCTTTTCTATCAGGTAGGAAGGGCTTTTGCACACACTGTACTTCTAAGGAATTGCCCCATAGATCCTATATCTATCTATATCAAGAAGAACTTATGTGAAGCAGGGGATTCTTCTTTGTACAAATGGTACTTCGAACTTGGAACGAGCATGAAGAAATTAACGATACTTCTTTATCTTTTGACTTGTTCTGCCGGATCGATCGCTCAAGACCTTTTGTCTCCCCCCGGACCCGATGAACAAAATTTGATCACTTCTTATGGACTCGTTGAGAACGATTCTGATCTAGTTCATGGCCTATCTGATATAGTTCATGGCCTATTAGAGTTAGAAGGCGCTCTGGTGGGATCCTCGCCGACAGAAGAGGAAGTAGAAGGGACAGAAGAGGAAGTAGAAGGGACAGAAGAGGAAGTAGAAGGGACAGAAGAGGAAGTAGAAGGGACAG